TTTTTTATTTGTTGTAATTTTTTTTATTTTGGGTTGGTATTTTTATTTACTATTAATTTTATTATTAGTAATAGAAGTAAGAATTTAAAAATTGCTTTTTTTTTGGCTTTTTTACAATATATATATATATATATAAATGGATTCTAAAAATATAACTTATTTATAAATAAAAAGAGAAAATTAGAGAGTAACAAATACCTATTTGAATATTCTCAATTATGTAAATTACAAGAACATATTAGTCCTGGGGAAAAAAGGGAATAGATATATTATAAATTTATTATATGTAGGATATGCTTATTAATTATCAATAAATGCCTTATATATATATATATATCTATTTAAACCAATTTATATCAAATAATTATTTCTGTCATCTTTAAACAATTATATTATACAGTTAAATATTAAATAACGATAACTAAGAAGTTAGATATAGTGATCATCTACTTAAGCCAACATTTAAGAGGGAGAAAAAATGTGGCTTAAGTAGATGATCCCTATTTATTTGTTACAAGAGGAAGATAGTTACAATATCATTGAATTGTACCGTTGATGATTTAATTGTTGTAGATAAATAATTAAAATAGGAAAAACCATTTTTAAAGGGGGCTGAGTTTGAGGGGCTCAGCCCTGTGGGGGTGGTGTGAGGTAGGTGATAATTTTAAAGGGGGCTGAGTTTGAGGGGCTCAGCCCTGTGGGGGTGGTGTGAGGTAGGTGATAATTTTAAAGGGGGCTGAGTTTGAGGGGCTCAGCCCTGTGGGGGTGGTGTGAAAAATAGGGAGGAAATTGCACTTGTTACGCACATGAATGGGTCAGAGTTGTAAGATTTTTTAGATTTGGACCATTATATCTTAATTTAATGGTAAAGTTTTATTCTTGCTTAGTATATTTATTGTGATGTTATTATACATGTGAATTTTTGTAATTTGATTATTCTGGAGGATATAATTATAATTGTTTATGCAGTGTAGAGTATTATAAATTCAAGTGATTTTGATTTAGTAATTTTCCTTAGTGTTGATTAAATATGTGCCAGCAATCGCGGTTATACATTGGATACAAGTAAATATGATTAGTTGAATAGTTAATATGTTGTTAGGAGGTTGAATAAGAGAAATTGTAAGGTGGAATATGCTAATTTTTAGTGAACTTTAATTTAAATTTGTTGAGGCTGTGAAATCTTAATTTTAAACTAGGATTAGATACCCTATTATTTTTGATGTAAATTTTTTTTGACTTGAGTAGTAGTAGCTATGTTCTTGAAACTTAAAGAATTTGGCGGTATCTTAGTCTTTTTAGAGGAATCTGTCCCTTAATTCGATAGTCCGCGAAGGACCTTACTTAATTTTTTAATTTGTATACCGCCGTTATTAAAGATTTTTTTAGAATTAATTTTTAGTATTTTATTGAATATTTTTCAGGTCAAGGTGCAGTTTATAATTGAGTGGAGATGGATTACATTGTTTTAAAATATACGGATTATTTATTTGGATTTGGATATTAAGGTGGATTTAAAGGTAATTTTATTAAGAATGTTAATGTGATTATAGCTCTAAGATATGTACATATCGCCCGTCATTCTCATTTATTGAAGATGAGACAAGTCGTAACATAGTAGGTGTACCGGAAGGTGTGTCTGGAATGATCAAGTTATACCTAATAGTTAGGAGTTTTATTTACACTAAAATTTTAATTGTGCAATTCAATGTGACTTGAAATATAGTTGTTTACATTCGTGTTCGGTTTTGTTGATATTTTTTGTAAAATATTATTGGGTTGGTGTATCTGAATAGGGATAGAATAATATTTGTTATGGTTTATTAGTACTGTGAAGGAATATTTAATATTTTATTTAGTTGATTTAATTTATTGTACCTTGTGTATCAGGGTTGATTTATAATAAAATATAAATTTATTTTTCTCGATGGCAGGAGAGCTAAATAATTAATTTATTTATTGTGACATAAATATTAATAATAATTGTTTTGGAATGAAATGTTAATCGTTCTTGTGGATATCTAGTTTCTTAAGAAATAAATTTAATTTAGTTTCCAATTTGTAATAATTTCATTTTTGAATAAGATTTGAATTGGTAATAATGTTTTGGGGGATGAGCTCTGGAACTGAAATTAATGAATATTTTATATTAATTGAGTTTTGTGGATTTATAATTGGTTATTGTTATGAGTATATTATAATTTTACTTATTTACTATTTTATTTGTATTAAGTTCTTGGTTTATATTAGGGAAATTTAATTAATTTTTTATTGATTGTTATTATGATTGAATTAGTATAGTGTAAATTGTAATTTGGTTAAACACTTTAAGTTGGTTTAAGGAATTAGGCAAAAGGATATGTTCACATGTTTAACAAAAACATCTTTCCTTGAATGTTTGGGGAATATGACCTGCCCACTGAAATATTTGAAGGGCCGCGGTAATTTGACCGTGCAAAGGTAGCATAATCATTAGTTTCTTAATTGGGAACTGGAATGAATGGTTAGATGAAATATATGCTGTCTTGGCTTAATTTATAGAATTTAATTATTAGGTTAAAAAGCCTAAATGGATTTGTGGGACGAGAAGACCCTATAGAATTTGATAATTTGAATTGCGGTTTTGTATGATTTTTATTAGTATTTTGAATTATTTTGTTGGGGTGATAGGAAGATAAATTAAACTCTTTTTGTTTTGTTTATATTGATAAATAAATAGGTGATCCATCTAATGATGATTATAAGATTTAATTACCTTAGGGATAACAGCGTAATCTTTCTTGAGAGTTCATATCGACAGGAAGGGTTGCGACCTCGATGTTGGATTAAGATAAATATTTGGTGTAGAATTTAAATTGTTAGGTCTGTTCGACCTTTAAAATCTTACATGATCTGAGTTCAAACCGGCGTGAGCCAGGTTGGTTTCTATCTATAATTTTTTGTAATACTTTAGTACGAGAGGACCAAGTATTAGAAATAATTTTATTGTATTTGTTTATTATTAAATAACTATTTTGGCAGAAAAGTGCAATGGATTTAGAATCTAGATATATAGAATTATACTATAAGTAGTATTGATTATGGAACTTTATTTGTTGATCATTGTGGGATTAATTTTGTTGATTTGTGTTATGGTGGGTGTTGCTTTCTTGACTTTATTGGAACGTAAAGTTTTAGGATATATTCATATTCGTAAAGGCCCAAATAAAGTAGGTTTTGTTGGTATTTTGCAGCCTTTTAGTGATGCAATTAAATTATTTACTAAGGAGCAAACCTTTCCTTTGATATCTAATTATATGTCCTATTATATTGCACCTATTTTTAGTTTATTTTTGTCTTTATTAATCTGAATAATTATTCCTTATTGTACGGGTTTTTATTCATTTGAGTTGGGTTTTATTTTTTTTTTGGCTTGTTTAAGTTTAGGCGTTTATTCTGTAATAATTGCTGGTTGGTCTTCTAATTCTAGATATGCATTGTTGGGGGGTTTGCGTGCTGTTGCGCAAACTATTTCTTATGAAGTGAGTTTGGCTTTAATCCTTTTATCATTTATTTTTTTAGTAGGTAGATATAATTTGGAAAATTTTTTTATTTTTCAGGGTAATTTATGGTTCATTTTTATTGTGTGGCCTTTATCAGTAGTTTGATTTGTTTCATGTTTAGCCGAAACTAATCGAACACCTTTTGATTTTGCGGAGGGGGAGTCTGAATTAGTATCTGGATTTAATGTTGAGTATAGAAGAGGAGGATTCGCCTTAATTTTTTTGGCTGAATATGCTAGAATTATATTTATGAGTATAATTTTTTGTCTCATTTTCCTAGGGGGAGATGTGAATGGGTTTTTGTTTTATGTTAAATTGGTTTTAATTTCATTTATATTTATTTGGGTACGGGGTACATTACCTCGATTTCGTTATGATAAGTTGATATATATGGCTTGAAGGAGTTTCTTACCTATATCTTTAAATTATTTATTTTTTTTGGTTGGGCTAAAGCTTTTTTTGTTCTCCAATCTTATTTAGTGTATATAAATAAGTAAATATTATATAAAGTTAATAGGGGAATTAAACCTCTTTTTTATGCTTTCAAAACATATTACTTTCTGTAAGTTATTAACTAGTTATTTAGGATTTTATCTCATAGGTTTGAGATTAATGGGGCAAGAATAAAATATAGGAAATAAAGAATAGTTAATAATTGTCCAGTAATGATATAAGGGTCTTCAACAGGTCGTGCTCCAATTCAGGTTAAGAGAATAACAATATTTACTATGAATCAGAAGAGAATTTGATTTATAGGGTAAAATGTTATTCCTTGGAAATTGGATTTATAGGTAGGAAGAATGAACAGGATGGCAATGGATATTATTAGTGCAATAACTCCTCCTAATTTATTAGGAATTGAACGGAGGATGGCGTAAGCAAATAGGAAATATCATTCGGGTTGAATATGAACAGGGGTAACCAAGGGATTTGCAGGTGTAAAGTTATCTGGATCTCCAAGGATATAGGGTTCTTTTAATGTAAGGATGGTTAAAAGTGAAATTAATGTAATAAATCCGAATGTGTCTTTGATTGAGTAATAAGGGTGAAAGGGAATTTTATCAATATTGCTATTTAGTCCTAAGGGATTATTAGACCCTGTTTGGTGCAGAAATAAGAGGTGAATTATAACTATAGCTGTAATAATAAATGGGAATAGAAAGTGGAATGTGAAAAATCGGTTTAAAGTGGCATTATCAACAGCGAATCCTCCTCAAATTCATTGTACTAAGTCAATCCCTACATAGGGGATGGCTGATAGGAGGTTGGTAATTACTGTAGCTCCTCAAAAAGATATTTGTCCTCATGGGAGGACATACCCTATAAATGCTGTTGCTATTGTTAAAAATAGAATTAGTACACCTACTGATCATGTCTGCATTAATTTAAATGATCCATAATAAATTCCTCGACCAATATGAAGATAAATGCAGATAAAAAATATTGAGGCACCATTAGCATGTAATGTTCGGAGGAGCCACCCATAATTTACGTCTCGGCAAATATGATTGACTCTATTAAAGGCTAGATCAATATTGGGACAGTAATGTATGGCTAAGAAGATTCCTGTAATAATTTGGATAACTAAACATAACCCTAGAAGGGAACCAAAATTTCATCAGGCTCTAATATTGGAGGGGGAAGGAAGATCAATTAAGGCATTATTTGCAATTTTTAGTAGGGGGTGGGATAATCGTAAAGGTTTATTCATTAATTTATTTGTCGAAGTGGTCCTTTGAAAATATTAATAATTTTCACTACTACAATTAGGGTTAAGAAAAGGTAGGATACTACTAAAATGGTAATAATGCCATTTGGTTGATTATATAATTTAATTAGTGAGAATAATAATGTATTGTTTAATGACAATACATTAATTGAATCAGGGTTGTGAAATGTGGGAAAGTTTATATATATAATTGTTAAGATGATTGAAATTAGGCTTCTTAATAAAATTATTTTATAGGATAGGGAGAATATTTCATTTGAGGCTAGTCTTGTTACGTATATAAATAGAATTAACATTCCCCCTAGGAAAATTAGAAATAGAATATATGAAAATCAGAACGATTGAGAAATTATTCCTGTTAATAGGGAAATTAGAATAGTTTGTAATAGAAGAATTAAACCTATTGATAAAGGGTGATTGCTTTGAGTAAATATAATTCTTAGGAGGGTTCTGGCATATATAAATAGTAATTTGATTTCAGGGAATAGTTTAATTAAAATATTAGTTTTGGGAATTAGTGATAGAGAATATCTTTCCTTGAAGTTTTAAAAGTTGCCTTATTTTTGGTTTACAAGACCAATATTTTTATTAAATTATTAAAACTAATGATAATTTATTTGTATTTAATTTTTTTTTGCGGAGTTTGGGTATTTTCATCGGATCGAAAGCATTTGTTGGTCACTTTATTGAGATTAGAATTTATTGTTTTGGGTTTATATATATTACTATATTTTTATTTGAATTTATTCAATTATGAATTATTTTTTTGTATAATTTTTTTATCTTTTTCTGTTTGTGAAGGGTGTTTGGGTCTATCAATTTTAGTATCTATAATCCGCAGATATGGGAATGATTATTTTCAGTCTTTTAATATATTACAATGTTAAGTTTTTTAATATTTCTAGTGTTTTTAATCCCTATGTGTTTTATGATAAAAAGTTGGTGGTTAATTCAATCATTATTTTTTTTGGTGTCTTTAGGTTTTATATCTATAATACCTTATTTTTTTTGTTGGGGCGGTATTAGTTATTTATTTGGTTGTGATTATATGTCTTTTGGGTTGATCTTATTAAGTTTATGAATTTGTAGTTTAATAATTATAGCAAGAGAGTCAGTCTTATATTATAATTTTTTTCCTTCTTTTTTTTTAGTTATGGTTTTGTTATTAATGATTATATTATATTGTGCCTTTGGGAGAATAAGATTATTTTCTTTTTACTTATTTTTTGAGAGAAGTTTAATTCCTACATTATTTTTGATTTTGGGTTGAGGATACCAGCCTGAACGAGTTCAGGCTGGTATCTATTTATTATTTTATACTTTATTAGCTTCCTTGCCTATATTAATTTGTATCCTGTACCTTTATTCTTTATGAGGTTTATTAGATTTTAGTATGATGGATGTTCTTGATTGTAATTACATTATTTATTTGGGTTTAATTTTAGCTTTTCTTGTAAAAATACCTATATTTATGGTTCATCTTTGACTTCCAAAAGCTCATGTGGAAGCCCCTGTCTCTGGTTCAATAATTTTGGCTGGTATTTTATTGAAATTAGGTGGATATGGTTTATTACGTATTTTTTTGGTTTTAATTAGGATGGGAATGAAGTTAAATTATATATGAATTGCTATCAGATTAGTAGGAGGGGTATTAGTTAGATTAATTTGTTTACGACAAAGAGATTTAAAATCATTAATTGCATACTCTTCTGTATCTCATATGGGGATTGTGATTGGGGGTTTGATAACCTTATTTTATTGGGGATTTTGTGGCTCTTATTCTTTAATAATTGGGCATGGTTTATGTTCTTCAGGTTTATTTTGCTTGGCGAATATTAGTTATGAGCGGTTGGGAAGTCGAAGTTTATTAATTAATAAGGGTATAATAAATTTTATACCTAGAATGGCTATATGGTGATTTTTATTAAGTTCTTGTAATATGGCAGCTCCTCCTTCATTGAACTTGTTAGGGGAAATTAATTTAATTAATAGATTGGTAAGCTGGTCTTGATGAACAATATTAATATTAATAATGTTATCCTTTTTTAGTGCTGCTTACACTTTATATTTATTTTCTTGTAGTCAACATGGAGTTATTTATTCTGGTGTTTATTCATGTTCATTAGGTTATTCTCGTGAATATTTATTATTAATATTGCATTGATTTCCTTTAAATTTTATTGTTTTGAAGGGGGATATAGCCGTTCTTTGAATATATCTAAGTAGTTTATAATAAAATATTGATTTGTGGTGTCAATGATGTCGGTTGGCCTTGGGTTGTGAAAAATTTATCAATTTGTTATGTTGGTTTTGTTTTCTTGTTTATAATAAGATTCTTAATAATATTATTAGGAATCTTTTTTAGTTTAAATGATTTAATTTTTTTTGTTGAATGGGAAATTGTGGCTTTAAATTCTTCGAGAATTGTAATGACTTTATTATTTGATTGAATATCTTTATTATTTATGGGCTTTGTTTTTTTTATTTCTTCTTTAGTAATTTTATATAGAGAGGATTATATATTGGGGGATTTAAAAATGAATCGATTTATTTATTTGATTTTATTATTTGTTATATCGATAATATTATTAATTATTAGACCTAATATTATTAGAATTTTATTAGGATGGGATGGATTAGGATTAGTTTCTTATTGTTTGGTAATTTATTATCAAAATGTGAGGTCATATAATGCAGGAATATTAACTGCTTTATCTAACCGTGTTGGGGATGTTGCTTTATTATTAGCAATTGCCTGAATATTGAATTTTGGTAGATGAAATTATATTTACTATTTGAGTAGCATAAAAATGTGTTTGGAAATGGAAATTATTAGAATTTTGGTTGTGCTAGCAGCGATAACTAGGAGAGCTCAAATTCCTTTTTCTTCATGATTACCTGCTGCTATGGCAGCACCAACCCCCGTATCTGCTTTGGTTCATTCTTCAACTTTAGTAACAGCTGGGGTATTTTTGTTAATTCGGTTCAGTGAAGCCTTTAGATCTAATGTAATATCTTTTTTGTTATTGGTTTCAGGTTTAACTATATTTATAGCTGGATTGGGAGCTAATTTTGAATATGACTTAAAAAGGATTATTGCATTGTCTACTTTAAGCCAATTAGGCTTAATAATTAGAATTTTATCTTTGGGTTTTAGAAATTTAGCTTTTTTTCATCTTCTTACGCATGCTTTGTTTAAGGCCTTATTATTTATATGTGCAGGCGTAATCATTCATTCTGTGAAAGAGTCACAGGATATTCGTTTTATAGGAAATTTATCATTTCAAATACCTTTGACATGTTCTTGTTTAATGGTATCTAATTTTGCTTTGTGTGGAATACCTTTTTTGGCAGGATTTTATTCTAAGGATTTAATTTTGGAGATAACATCTTTAAGATATGTAAACTTTTTTTCATTTTTTTTATTTTTTGTTTCTACTGGTTTAACAGTCTGTTACTCATTTCGTTTATTTTATTATGTAGTCTGTGGAGATTTTAATTTAAGAGTATTTTTTTTCATGGGTGAGGAAAATATCTATATGCTGTGAGGGATACTAGGTTTATTATTGGGTGTAATCTTTAGCGGTTCAATTTTAAGATGGCTAATTTTTCCAACACCTTTATTAATTGTTTTACCTTGATATTTAAGGATATTGGTTATTATGGTGAGATTAAGTGGAGGTTTAATTGGTTACGAGATAAGAAAATGTAGTGTAGGAGGAATTTTATTATCTATAAAATTGATTGGATTTAGAAGATTTTCGGGGTCAATATGATGAATACCTTACATTTTCACTTATGGAGTTTCTTCTTATCCTTTAATATTAGGTTATAATGTATTAAAAACTTTTGATTCAGGGTGAAATGAATATTTTGGAGGGCAAGGTCTATTTTATATTTTTATTAGGATGAGTTCAATTAATCAGATATTGCAATTTAATAATGTTAAGATATTTATATTGTATTTTGTTGTTTGATCAATAATTGTTATTTTGCTTTTGTATTCTTATAGCTTATGAAGAGCGTAGTATTGAAGATACTAAGGAGATAATAATAATCTTTGAATATTTATGAAAATGAATTTATTTTTACAGTGAAAATGTAATGTTTTTTATAAACTACATAAATAGAAATATAAACGGAATTGAACCGCTAAAGTGGTTAGTTAGCAGCTTCCACTTGTTCAACATATTTCCTTAACTGGAATATAATTCAATTGTATTATTAACAGTAATATACCTCTTTTTGGTTTCAGTTAAGTAAATAAGGGTAATGATATTATTACCAAGTATTAGGTCGAAACTAATTGCAGTTTGCTTCTTATTTAAGATGAATTGAATTTATCAATACTTTTTGATTGCAAACCAAATGTTATAATTAACTATCATCCTATGATGCTCATTCTAAGGAGCCTTGACTTCATTCGTGGTAAAGTCCTAGGAGAAGAATTAATAGGAAACAAAAACTAATTATAAGTCATGAAATAATATTAGATATAATTATAATGATCGTGACGGGAAGTAAAAGAGCAATTTCAATATCAAAAATTAAAAAGATGATAGCAATTAAGAAAAATCGTGAAGAGAAGGGTAAACGTGCTGATCTTTTTGGGTCAAATCCACACTCAAAAGGTGAGGATTTTTCGCGGTCTTCAATTGATTTTTTTGATAGGAGACTTGCTAAAAGTATGATTAAGGAAGAAATTGTTATAATTAATAAAGATATTATTATTATAATGTACATTATTTATCTTGTTTTTACAAACTTTTTGATTGGAAGTCAAATATACTATTTATATTAGATAAATAATTATCTACCTCACCAGTAGATGGAAATATAAAGGAATAGTCACACAATATCGACAAAGTGTCAGTATCATGCTGCTGCTTCAAATCCAAAGTGGTGATTGGAGGAAAAATGTAATGTTGAGTGTCGAATTAAGCAAATTATTAAAAAGGTAGTTCCAATAATTACGTGAATACCGTGGAAGCCTGTTGCTATAAAAAATCTTGATCCGTAGATTGAGTCGGCAATAGTAAAGGGTGCTTCAATATATTCATATGCTTGAAGAATAGTAAAATAAATTCCTAGTGTAACTGTAAAGAATAATCCCTGTAAGGTTTGGCTGTAATTATTTCTTAATAAGCTATGATGAGCCCATGTAACTGTTACTCCTGATGCTAATAAAATAGCTGTATTTAATAAGGGAATTTGTAGGGGATTAAAAGGAATAATACCTATAGGAGGTCACAGTGACCCTAATTCAATTGTTGGTGATAATCTATTGTGAAAAAAAGCTCAGAAAAATGAGATGAAAAAGAAGACTTCTGAAATAATGAATAGAATTATACCTCATCGTAACCCTTTCATAACTATTTTTGTATGAAGACCTTGAAAAGTACTTTCTCGAATAATGTCTCGTCACCATTGGATTATTGTTAAAATTATGATAATTATACCAATAATTATTAAGTTATTATTATATTGATGGAATCATTTAATTAATCCTATCATTATAATTAATGCGCCGATAGCTCCTGTTAAAGGTCATGGTCTAGGATCTACAAGATGGAAGGGGTGATTAGCATGATTTGTCATTAATTAACTTCTCTAGAATATAAAGTTCTTAGTACAGCAAATACATAAGATTGAATAATTGCTACTGCTGATTCTAAGGTTAATAAAGCAATTTGAGTTCCAATTAACATTATTAGTAGAGGTAACGTTAATATTGGTCCTGTATTACCAAGGAGGGTTATAAGAAGATGACCAGCAATTATATTAGCTGCTAATCGTACAGCTAGAGTTCCGGGTCGAATTAGGTTTCTAATTGTTTCAATACAAACCATAAAAGGTATTAAGATTGGTGGAGTTCCTTGAGGAACTAGGTGTGCAAATATGTGTTGGGTATTGTTAATCCATCCATATAATATGAATCTTAATCATAATGGGAAGGCTAGAGTAAGAGTTATGGTTATGTGACTGGTGCAAGTGAAAATATAAGGAAATAATCCTAAGAAGTTGTTAAATATAATAATTGAAAATAGTGAGATAAAAATGAATGTTCCTCCCCTATTTACTGATTTAAACCCTATAAGAGTTTTAAATTCTGTGTGAAGCCCCAATAAAATTTTATTTCATAATATGAAATGTCGAGTTGGAATTAACCAAAAAGTGGAAGGAATAATAAGAAGACCAAGAAGAGTACTAATTCAGTTGATTGATATATTACCAAAAGTAGTTGATGGGTCAAAAACTGAGAATAAATTTGTTATCATTTTCAGTTAACTGTTTTGATCTTTTTTATAGATGTTTTTGAAGATTGTGGAAGAGGAATATAAGTGTAGTAATTTATAAATGTGAATAGTATTAGAATACTGGAAAAGAATAAATAGAGGGATAATCATCTTAATGGTATTATTTGTGGAATAGAAGAATATCTTCTGATAATTTTAGTTTGACATTCTAATGTTATAAATTAACTAATTCTTCATCATCAGAAGTAATTGCTATATTACTATTTTGTGGTTTAAGAGACCAATACTTGCTTTCAGTCATCTGATGAATTATTCATTAGAGTTATGAATTCACTCAATAAATTTATTAATAGGAATTCTTTCAATAACAATAGGTATAAATCTATGATTGGCTCCACAAATTTCTGAACACTGCCCAAAAAAAATTCCTGGACGATTAATGAAGAATCTTGTTTGGTTTAATCGCCCAGGTACTGCATCTGCTTTAACTCCTAGACTTGGAACAGTTCATGAGTGGAGAACATCTATAGCCGTAATAATAATTCGAATAAAAGAGTTTATTGGTAAAGGTGCTCGATTATCAACGTCTAGTAAGCGGAAAGTGTCATTATTTATTTCATTTTGTGGGATTATGTAGGAATCAAATTCTACTTTTAGAAAATCTGAATATTCATATCTTCAGTATCATTGATGCCCAATAGTTTTCAAGGTTAGTGTAGGGTTATTAATCTCGTCTATTAAGTATAGAAGTCGTAGGGATGGTAAAGCAATAAAAATAAGAACAATTGCTGGAGCAATTGTTCAGGCAGTCTCAATTAATTGTCCTTCAAGAAGAAAGCGGTTGATGTAATTGTTATTAATTAGTAAGGTTATTAGGTAGGAGACAATTGTTAAAATTATTAGAATGATTATTAGGGCATGATCATGAAAATAAATTAATTGTTCTATGATTGGGGAAGCTCTATCTTGTAAATTTATATTAGCTCATGTTGTCATTAGTTCTAATAGAAACGAATTTCATATTTGGAGCTTAAATCCATTGCACTTTTCTGCCATATTAGAAACTAATGGGAAGTTGTTGGAAGTTCAGAATAGCTGTGTTCAGCTGGGGGGAGATTTTGTAATCATTCAATAGAATTTCTGGTTTGTGTAGGGAAGAGAACTTGTCGATTAGTTATAAATCTTTCTCATATGATAAAAATAAATATTATAATTCTTACAAATGAAATTATTGATCCTATTGATGATAAAATATTTCAGGCTGTGTATGCATCTGGATAATCGGAGTATCGCCGAGGTATTCCTGCTAGCCCTAAAAAATGTTGAGGGAAGAATGTTAAATTTACTCCTAGGAACATAATTGTGAAATGAATTTTTAGTCATTTTGGATTCAATGAAAGTCCAGTAAATAAAGGATATCATTGAATAAATCCTGCTATGATTGCAAATACAGCTCCTATTGATAATACATAGTGGAAGTGAGCAACTACGTAATATGTATCATGAAGAACAATGTCAATTGATGAATTAGCTAATACTACGCCTGTTAAACCTCCAACAGTGAATAGGAATACAAAACCCAAAGATCAGAGACAGGGGGCTCTATATGTAAGTTGTGACCCATATAAAGTGGCTAGTCATCTAAAGATTTTGATTCCTGTTGGTACTGCAATAATTATTGTGGCGGAGGTGAAATAAGCACGTGTGTCAACATCTATTCCAACAGTGAATATGTGATGAGCTCATACAACAAATCCGAGTAAACCAATGGCTAATATAGCAAAGATTATACCTAGATTTCCGAAGGCTTCTTTTTTTCCTCTTTCATGACAGATAATGTGAGAAATTATTCCAAATCCGGGGAGAATTAAAATGTAGACTTCTGGATGACCAAAAAATCAAAATAAGTGTTGGTATAAAATAGGATCACCCCCTCCCGCTGGATCAAAAAATGAGGTATTTAGATTCCGGTCTGTTAAGAGTATTGTAATAGCTCCAGCTAGAACAGGTAGAGATAGTAGAAGGAGTAATGCTGTAATAGCAACGGCTCAAACGAATAGAGGAATTCGTTCTGGTGATATGTTAATGGGCTTTATATTAATAGTAGTTGAAATGAAATTGACGGCGCCTAGAATGGAAGATACTCCTGCAAGATGAAGGGAGAAAATTGCTAGATCTACGGAAGCTCCGGCATGTGCAATTCCACTAGCTAGAGGAGGATAAACTGTTCATCCTGTCCCTACCCCATTTTCTACTAGGCTTCTTGCCAGGAGAAGGGAAAGAGATGGTGGTAATAATCAAAATCTTATATTATTTATGCGTGGAAATGCTATATCTGGAGCTCCTAACATTAAGGGTACTAATCAATTTCCAAAACCTCCAATTAGGATGGGTATAACTATAAAGAAAATTATGACAAAGGCATGAGCAGTGACAATCACATTAAAAATTTGGTCATCTCCAATGAGGGATCCTGGTTGATTGAGTTCAGCTCGAATTAACATTCTTAAAGAGGTACCTACTATTCCGGATCAGGCTCCAAAGATGAAGTATAGGGTTCCAATATCTTTATGATTTGTTGAAAATAATCATCGTTTCAATTAGTAGAATGGCTGAGATAGTGATAGATTGTAAATCTATAAAGGGGTTTATAGTAACTCTTCTACTATTATAGCTTTATATTCATTTAATGATGATAGAATGCAATTCTATAGGAGTAGTGAACAAATTTATACTACTAAGGCTTAAAGGTAAATCTTTATTTATAGCTTTGAAGGATATTAGTTTAATTAACTTAAAGCCTTAAAATTAAAAGAAGAGTATAATGGAGGTGAGGATTAATATTCCTAGATTTGATATAATGGATAGTTGTACATTTGAATTTAAGGGGGTTTTATAATTTAATAGATTTCAGGCTGGCTCTATATTTAAGATGAGAAAAGCGGAGTAGGCGATACGTAAATAATAATATAATGTAATTAAGGATGCTAATACTATGATAGTGATTATCCAAAATGAGTAATTATTTGCTATAGTTTGAATAATTACTCATTTTGGAATAAATCCTAAAAATGGAGGAAGTCCTCCTAGGGATAAGAAAGAAGAGAAAATAAAATATTTAATTACTTGATTATTGTTGTTAATGGAAAAGGTTTGATTAATAAATGAGACTTGAAATGGGCTAATAATGGAAATAATTGATATGGTTAATAAGGTATAAAATGTGAAATAGGTAAGTCAGAAATTTTCTCCGAGGAGTATCGCTAAAATCAATCAACCTATATGATTGATTGAGGAGTATGTTAAAATCTTTCGAATGGATGTTTGGTTAAACCCTCCTAATGCACCAATAATTACTGATGATAAAATAATTATTGTTATAAATGCTGATGTTTTAATTAGGTAGGAGATTAAAATTAGTGGTGAGATTTTTTGAATAGTTAGTAGAATTAAACAGTTTAATCATCTTAAACCTTCTATAACTCTTGGAAATCATCAGTGGAAAGGAGCCACTCCTCTTTTCAGGAAAAGAGGAGTGGCTAAAAGAGTCAACAGACTTGAGGGGGATATGGAAAATATATTCTCAATTATTGTTTTTGATATGATTGCAAACAATAAAATGGTTGAGGCCAATGCTTGAATAAGAAAATATTTGAGGGAGGCTTCTGTTGTATAAATATTTTCTTGAGATGTTATTAGAGGGATGAAGGAGAGAAGATTAATTTCTAGCCCTATTCATGCATTTAACCAAGAATTGGAAGAGATTGTGATTAAGATACCTCTAATTAGGGTAATAATAAAGAGGATTTTGGTGGAATTATTGGACATTAGAGAAGGGAGAGTCTCCATAGATGGGGTATGAACCCATTAGCTTAATATTTAGCTTACTTTTCTTTTATTATACATTTTAGTGTATGGTGCACGAGAACTTTTGATGTTTTTGGGGATAGTTCGATTCTATTGGATGTAATAATGAAGGTATTTTATTACATTAATTATCCTATCACGATAGTCCTTTAATCAGGCACTTCATT